CTTTACTTGTCTGTCTATTTCGGTTTAAGAATAGAACACAACCTTTTTTATTCTTTTTTTTACATCAAATTATAATTTAAAATTCCACAAGTTTAAATAAAAATTTTATTCATATTTTTTTGATAGAATTGCTATGCTTAGTGTGTGACTCGTTGGTTTTTGCTATAATTACGTCTAAAACGGTAAGAACCCATAATATTAAGTATGAACTAATAACTATAGAACTAATAACCAACTCATCGCATCACATTATCCAAATCCAAAGAAACAGTCAAGATATGCTTTTTTAATCCTATCATTGCAGCAACTGAATTTTTTTTATGCTAACTAAAAAAATCGAATTAATTTTTAAGTAAAACAAAATGAAAATAAACAAAATAAAAAAGATACGGATAAATGGAAAGGTGAGAGAAAGAAAAAAATGAATATAATATAAAAGATATATGATTTCAATATAATATATATGGTCTTTGAAACATTTCATAAACGACAACAATGTAATAAAGCATTAATAAATATTTAATAAAGATTTAAAGATTCTCGGATAATTATATGAGATGAATCTGTGAAAAAAGCGTATGAGCTTCAAGCCAATAAAGACTAAGGGGGTTGGCTCAATAACTAATTTCATTACGAGCTCTGTTGTCGAATTCAGGTCTAACTATTAATTAAATCAAGAAGCGGTGGGAACGATGGAACCCGTGAATACAAAAGATTCAGTTGCAAAAGAATCCTGATGATTCAGTGGGAAGGATGGCGGAATGAACCCGAAATCAATTCATATAGTCTGAAAAAAAATAAAATAAACTAACTCTACAATTGAAATAGAGATTGAAAGAGTAAACATTCGCCCGCGAAAATTTTTTTTTTTATCATTTATATTAGATATATAAAATATCTAATCTAATTTAATAAATTAAAAGAATCTATAAGAATCTCTTTATTCAGTAGATTATTCCGTGTATATCTTAATTATATCTCTTCTGAATTTAATTTTTTTCATTTGCGAGGAGCCGGATGAGAAGAAACTCTCATGTCCAGTTCTGTAGTAGAGATGGAATTACATAAATAACCATCAACTATAACCCAAAAAGAACCAGATTCCGTAAACAACATAGAGGAAGACTGAAGGGAATATCTTATCGAGGAAATCTTATTTGTTTTGGAAGATATGCTCTTCAGGCACTTGAACCCTCTTGGATCACGTCTAGACAAATAGAAGCGGGACGCCGAGCAATGACACGAAATGCACGTCGCGGCGGAAAAATATGGGTACGCATTTTTCCAGACAAACCCGTTACAGTAAGACCTGCGGAAACACGTATGGGTTCGGGGAAAGGATCTCCTGAATATTGGGTAGCTGTTGTCAAACCAGGTCGAATACTTTTTGAAATAAATGGGGTATCAGAAAATATAGCCCGAAGGGCTATCTCAATAGCAGCATCTAAAATGCCTATACGAACTCAATTCATTATTTCAGGATAGAAACGTAGAACCAAAGGAAATAGATCTTTTTTTTGACAAACAATATTTCTTTTTAGTCCTTTGCTTTTATTTTTGCATTGAAAGAACAGATAAAAAAATATGATTCAACCTCAGACCTATTTGACTGTAGCAGACAACAGCGGAGCTAAAAAATTGATGTGTATTCGAATCATAGGAGCTAGCAATCGTCGATATGCTCGTATTGGCGATGTTATTGTTGCTGTGATCAAAGAAGCAATACCAAATTCGCCCTTAGAAAGATCAGAAGTAATAAGAGCTGTAATTGTACGTACCTGTAAAGAACTCAAACGTGACAACGGTATTATAATAAGATATGATGACAACGCTGCGGTTATCGTTGATCACGAAGGAAATCCAAAAGGAACTCGAGTTTTTGGTGCGATTGCCCGGGAATTGAGACAAAACTTTACTAAAATAGTTTCATTAGCTCCTGAGGTATTATAAGCCTCAGAAATAGGATATTTGAATGAGATAGTAGACTGTATATCACGTATATACCTTTCAAAAAAAAAAAAGAAAAAAAAAACTAAGAAAAAAGCATGTTGATTATAAAAAAATTTGGAGACACCGCTGATTTTAGTTCACCATGGGTAGGGACACTATTGCTGATATAATAACCTCTATACGAAATGCTGACATGAATAGAAAAGGTACGGTTCGAATAGCATCGACTAACATCACCGAAAACATTGTTAAAATACTTTTACGAGAAGGCTTTATTGAAAACGTGAGAAAACATCAAGAAGGAAAGAATCTTTTTTTTGTTTTAACTCTGCGACATAGAAGAAATAGGAAAGTACCATATAGAAATACTTTATATTTAAAAAGAGTCAGTCGACCTGGTTTACGAATCTATTCGAACTATCAGGGAATTCCTAGAATTTTAGGAGGAATGGGGGTTGTAATTCTTTCTACCTCTCGCGGTATAATGACAGATCGGGAGGCTCGACGAGAAGGAATTGGCGGAGAAATTTTATGTTATATATGGTAATTCCTCTAACATCGAATATCTGAATTAGATCAAAAATTGCCTAGAATGAAAGAAAAAAAAAGATTCATAACAATTTGATTACTGAATCACTCCCTAGCGGTATGTTCTGGGTTCGTTTAGATAATGAAGATCGGATTCTAGATTTTATTTCATAAAGGATACGACGGAGTTCTATACAGATTCTATCAGAATGATTGAACCAGAGGTCATAGATACAATTTATAGACTCTGCACTAAGGATTCAAATGATTAAAAGGTTTTGTAACTCTAACACCCCTTGTTCGCGAGAATACAATTCAAAATTTCAAATATAAAGAAACTTATTTTCTTCCAAAAACTAGAGTCAGAATTTAAATTAAGGAATGACAAATATGAAAATAAGGGCTTCTGTTCGTAAAATTTGTGAAAAATGTCGTCTGATCCGCAGGCGGGGACGAATTATAGTAATTTGTTCTAACCCAAAACATAAACAACGACAAGGATAACTATTCTACTATAACTCAAAAAACTAAAAGAGGACTCTCTTGAGTACTGGAATGTAAAAAAAAAATGAAGAATTTGTTTTGACATGAAATGGATATATCCATATATCTCTGACTCATATTTATGAAATTATGAATGATAAAATATGGCAAAACCTATACCAAAAAAAGGTTCACGTAAAAATGGACGTATTAGTTCGCGTAAAAGTGCACGTAAAATCCCAAAAGGCATTATCCATGTTCAAGCAAGTTTCAACAATACCATTGTGACTGTTACAGATGTACGAGGTCGGGTTGTTTCTTGGGCTTCTGCCGGTACTTGTGGATTCCGAGGTACAAAAAGAGGGACACCGTTTGCGGCTCAAACCGCAGCAGGAAATGCTATTCGTACAGTAGTGGAGCAGGGCATGCAACGAGCAGAAGTCGTGATAAAAGGTCCTGGTCTCGGACGAGATGCAGCATTACGCGCTATTCGTAGAAGCGGTATACTATTAAGTTTCGTACGAGACGTAACCCCTATGCCACATAATGGCTGTAGGCCTCCTAAAAAAAGGCGTGTGTAAAAAAAAGCATTGAAGAGATTTCAAGAGAAATAAACGATTCAAAGATATTTATAATATATTAATATTACTATGGTTCGAGAGAAAATCCGGGTATCTACTCGGACACTGCAGTGGAAGTGTATTGAATCAAGAACAGATAGTCAATGTCTTTATTATGGGCGCTTTATTCTTTCTCCACTTATGAAAGGTCAAGCTGACACAATAGGCATTGCAATGCGAAGAGCTTTACTTGGAGAAATGGAAGGAACATGTATTACACGTGCAAAATCAGATAAAATACCACATGAATACTCTACCATCGTAGGGATTCAAGAATCAGTCCATGAAATTTTAATGAATTTGAAAGAAATCATATTTAGAAGTAATCTATATGGAACTTGTGAAGCGTCTATTTGTGTTAGGGGCCCCCGATGCATAACTGCCCAAGATCTCATTTTGCCATCTTATGTAGAAATAGTTGACAATACACAACATATAGCTAGCTTAACGGAACCCATTTTTTTGTGTATTGGATTACAACTCGAGCGAAATCGCGGATATCATATAACACCGCCCAATAACTTTGAAGACGGAAGTTATCCTATAGATGCTCTATTCATGCCTGTTCGAAACGTGAATCATAGTATTCATTCTTATGGAAATGGGAATGAAAAACAAGAAATACTTTTTCTCGAAATATGGACAAATGGTAGTTTAACTCCGAAAGAAGCACTTTTTGAAGCCTCTCGAAATTTAATTGATTTATTTATTCCTTTTCTCCATGCGGAAGAAGAAAACTTACATTTAGAGGACAATCAATATAAAGTTTCATTACCACTTTTTACCTTTCACGATAGATTGGATCAACTCAGAAAAAAAAAAAAAAAAATGGCATTGAAATCTATTTTTATTGACCAATTAGAATTGCCACCTAGGATCTATAATTGCCTCAAAAAGTCCAATATACATACATTAGCGAACCTTTTGAGTCAAGAAGATCTTATTAAAATTGAACATTTTGATATAGAAGACGTAAATAAAATTTTTGACACTCTAGAAAAACAATTGGGAATTGAGTTACATTTAACAAAAATGGATTGAATTTTACAGACTAAATCAAGAATTAATTTGAATAGATAAATGTATCTAGGGAAAAGTCACTTCAAGGTGACTTTTCCCTAGATACACATGTTGTGCTATTTCACAATGGAATCAATTTAAAAAAGACCTAAAGTTAGAGATTTATCAATAGGTAATGTTGCTCCAATACCTAACCAAAGGGCCACTGTGGTACCAACCAAAAAGACGGTTGTAGCTACTGGACGACGAAATGGATTTTGGAATTTATTAACATTCTCTAAAAAAGGAACTGTTAATAATCCCGCAGGTACTGAAACCATTAAAAGAACGCCTAATAACTTATTAGGTACTGTACGAAGTATTTGAAATACTGGAAAAAAATACCATTCTGGTAATATTTCCAAAGGAGTTGCAAACGGATCTGCCGGCTCACCAATCATTGATGGTTCTAAAACCGCTAAGCCTACGTTACATGCAATGGTACCGAGAATTACGACGGGAAAAATATATAAAAGATCATTAGGCCATGCGGGCTCCCCATAATAATTATGCCCCATCCCTTTTGCTAATTTAGCCCTTAATACAGGATCATTCAAGTCAGGTTTTTTTGTTATTAGGATAGGTGAATAGATATTTAATATTAGATTAAATTCATCCCCCGAAAGAGCCGGACACGCTGATTTTTCATCATCCGGCTCGAGCAAGAATCAAAAGAACCGAACGTATCCAGAATATATATCTTATCAATATGAATGGTTATTCGGGAAGGATTTGCGTTCTTGTTCTTACAAAAAAAAGCTCAACACCCAAGTAGGCTTACAAGGTTGATCATGATCAAATGCTTTCTGGGTCGTCTCATACCTTGTGGCTGGTTTTTTTTCTCCAACATTTTTGGAGATTTTTTTTTCGTCGATTCAATTTTAATATATATTTTAAATAAAGGGTTTACTTGTTACTAATATAGCCTAGCCTCTATCTGTTCTTTAGATCCCTTGTTTCACTCCGATAGTATCATAGATCAGGTCAATGCAGAGGAAATGGATGCATTTCAATACTATTCAAACGATTTGAAAATAATAATTCATTAATTATATATAATAATAATATTTATATATATAGTAAAAAAATATAATTTTTTTTTTTCGAATATCACACATTCAACTGGATCTTACGGAGCCCCTTCATGCATGACATGATTCAGGGTTGATCATAGAATAAAATTTCTTTACACGAACCAGCCTATCCTCTGTATAGGACTTACTTATACGGCAGTTGGACAAAAGACACGTTGGATTATGAATTTCAATGTGGCAGGAGCATATACCTGCACAGCCTAATCAATAGTTCAAGTCACACACTCCCATAATCCTTTTTTTTTCGGAGAATTGCCTTCAACTAGTGATGTTATGTTAAATAACTAAATATAATATCAATATTATAGAGTTGAAGGAAAATGTCCAAATACATGGATTTTTATTTTCAATAATCCATACATGTAGCAATGAAATACTATTGTTCTTCCCCCAAACACAAAATGAGAGATTACAAATATCTATGATATACCCTTTAATTTTATTCTATAAGGGACCAGAAATACCTTGTTTACGTATCATTAAAAAATGCATTAACATAAATACGGCAGTAAGAAGAGGCAATACAAAAGTATGTAAACTATAAAAACGAGTCAAAGTGGATTGTCCCACACTAGCACTGCCACGCAATAACTCTACCAAAGGCGATCCTACTACAGGAATAGCGTCAGGCACACCTGTTACAATTTTGACTGCCCAATAACCAATTTGATCCCGAGGTAAGGAATAACCAGTTACACCAAAAGATGCGGTCAATACAGCCAGAACGACGCCCGTAACCCAAGTCAATTCGCGGGGTTTTTTAAACCCACCGGTAAGATATACACGAAATACATGCAGGATCATCATTAGAACCATCATACTTGCCGACCAACGATGAACTGATCGTATTAACCAACCAAAGTTAGCTTCCGTCATTATATATTGAACAGAAGCAAAAGCCTCGGTAACGGTTGGACGATAGTAAAAAGTCATAGCAAAACCCGTAGCTACTTGTACTAAAAAACAAGTAAGCGTAATTCCTCCTAGACAATAAAAAATGTTGACATGAGGAGGAACATATTTACTAGTTATATCATCTGCAATCGCCTGAATCTCGAGACGTTCTTCGAACCAATCATATACTTTATTGAGATAGGTAAAATGCTAAAAGCCCCCCCTCTAAGAACCGTATATGAGAATTTTATCTCGTACGGCTCAAGCAAACACACCTAAATAAAGGTTAAAGCCTCTTAATCTCTTTTTTTTCTTTTCGGCAGGTGCGAAGGAATAAAAAAACGAAAGTAAATTTTTTTTTTTGCGGTGATAATGCCAATATATCAAGTCGGCTCATCTATTTTTCTGTTAATTGTTATTGCGGGCCTCTTGAATATTCTCTTTTCCTATTTTATTTTTTGTCTTTTATTTTTTCTTTTTTTAGACCGGGGCTTTTTTTATCAGTTATAGGAATTTATCTTGTTAAGACTCTATGAATTGATTGAAACCCTAGATTCATACTATAAACCACGATGACTCAGTAAAACCTAAAAGCTAAGCCCAAGGATTCCTTGAGTAAGAACCGTTGGATCATCACTTATTCAACCAATAGCAGAGGTATACTGAAAAAAAATACCAAAAAATTTGTCTGTTTATTAAAGAACATAAGCATTAAAGAGTTTGAAAGAAGAAAAATCTTTCGCTTTATAATGTCTAATTCTTTTTTTCAAAAGAAAAATTTGATTGAATCCGATCGCGAGGTCTGAATATTAAATAAATATGAATCATAGTTAAAATATTTCTTCATCCATTTTAGATATTCCGTGTTCCAGATACAAAAAAAATATCCGACGAAGTAGACCCATCTCTATCCGGATAAGATGACAGACTCGTTCTCTGTACTCTCAATAGGATCAATTATAACAAGTCACACACTCATATTCCGGAAATACAGAAAGAAAGAAATTCCGCGATCGAACTACCAAAAAAAGGCGTTAAAAAAAGAAAGCGTAGCCCTAAAAATGCATTTTGTATTGAAAGGATAGAACTTCTTGGTTCTTTTGAATTCCCTTTATCTTGGAGATTTAATTCATTGAAATTCCATCCAATAAAACAGAAGAATTATAAATTTCCAAAATAATACATAAGAATATTGCAAATAAAGCCATTGCAACTCCCATTAAAGGAGTAGTTCCCCATCCAGGAGCTACCTTACCATATTCCGAATTCAACGGTTTCAATAAAACCCCTACGGTAGTTGGTTTTGGACGAGATCTAGAACTACCCTCAACGGTTTGTGTAGCCATAAACCCTTTATTTTGTTATTGAGATCTGTTGACTTTGTATACCATTCCATTGTAAATAAATGATTTTATCATAGATCCATTGGGGTCTTGAAATTATATAATAATGGAAACAGCAACCCTAGTCGCCATCTTTATATCTGGGTTACTTGTAAGTTTTACTGGGTATGCCTTATATACCGCTTTCGGGCAACCCTCTCAACAATTAAGAGATCCCTTCGAGGAACACGGGGACTAGTTGACGTGATGCACCTTCTGATATCATTTGATATCATTCCAATATCAGAAGGCGCATCACTTCAATTGAGATAATGAAAAATCATTTCACCTTTTTAGTTGGAACTTTCGGGGGTTCCCGAAAAAAGATAGCGAAAAAAATTATCCCTAGGGTCGAGACTAATAAAAATGTATAAACCAATGCTTCCATAGATTTTATTGTGGTTTACAATTATAGCTTCCATACCTGTTTACTCGAGATTATTTTCCCGATAATGATAAAAAGAAAAAAAAAGTATCCTATGTCAAATCACAACAAAAATATAGGAAACAATTTTGTATTAGACTCCTTGTCTTCTTGTAGTTGGATCCCCAAGTTTTTGGAATGCTCCAAATTCTACCTGAGCATCTAAATCGGGGTCAATACCCGCAAAAACATCTCTGAACAAGGTTCTAGCCCCATGCCAAATGTGTCCAAAGAAGAAGAGTAGGGCAAAGGAAGCATGTCCAAAAGCAAACCAACCCCTTGGACTACTACGAAAAACACCATCAGATTTCAAAGTAGCACGGTCCAATTCAAAAATTTCACCCAATTGAGCACGTCTAGCATATTTTTTTACAGTAGCAGGATCGCTATAACTGACTCCGTTGAGTTCACCGCCATAGAACTCAACAGTTACACCTACTTGTTCAACGCTATACTTAGATTCTGCTCTTCTAAAAGGAACGTCAGCTCTAACAATTCCATCCCCATCTATCAAAACGACAGGAAACGTTTCAAAAAAGGTAGGCATACGGCGTACAAAAAGTTCACGTCCGCCTTTCTCTCTAAAAATGGGGTGTCCTAACCATCCAACAGCTATTCCATCGCCGTTGTCCATTGAGCCCGCTCTAAATAATCCTCCTTTAGCCGGATTATTGCCGATGTAATCATAAAAAGCTAATTTCTCGGGAATTTTAGACCAAGCTTCGGCTAAACTTTGATTTTCGGCTAGCCCAGCACTTACTCTTCGGTATATTTCTTGCTGAAAGTATCCCTGATCCCATTGATAACGAGTGGGGCCAAATAATTCGATCGGAGTAGTTGCTGAACCATACCACATAGTTCCGGCAACAACAAAAGCTGCAAAAAAGACAGCAGCGATACTACTCGAAAGAACGGTTTCAATATTGCCCATACGTAATCCTTTGTATAGACGTTGAGGCGGACGGACACTAAGGTGGAATAGACCTGCTAATATGCCTAATGTACCTGCTGCAATATGATGAGAGGCGATTCCTCCTGGAACAAAAGGATCAAAACCTTCCACACCCCATGCTGGACTTATAGGTTGTACTTTTCCAGTTAGTCCATAAGGGTCGGATACCCAGATCCCGGGACCATACAAGCCTGTTACATGAAATGCGCCAAAACCAAAACAAGCCACCCCGGAAAGAAATAAATGAATTCCAAAAATCTTAGGCAAATCCAACGAAGGTTTTCCTGTACGTTCATCAGAAAAGATTTCTAAATCCCAATACACCCAATGCCAAATAGCTGCTAAAAAGCACAAACCAGAAAACACAATATGTGCTCCAGCCACACCTTCGTAACTCCAAATACCCGGATCGGTTATAGTCCCCCCTGCAATACTCCAACCGCCCCATGAATTGGTTATTCCTAAACGAGTCATGAAGGGTATAACGAACATACCCTGTCTCCACATTGGATCAAGAACGGGATCAGAGGGATCAAAAACAGCTAATTCATATAGAGCCATCGAACCAGCCCAACCGGCAACTAGCGCTGTATGCATTATATGGACAGAAATCAACCGGCCGGGATCATTCAATACGACAGTATGAACACGATACCAAGGCAAACCCATAGAAATCCCCCTTTATCAAAGAAAAATGACACTATGTAACTTTATTGCATTAGAAAAGACTATGATTATCCAATGAACTTCTTTTTGTTCACTGGATTATCTCGGAACAAGGGTTAATTTTTATTCTATTCGATTGGTAATATATAGAACAATTATGTTTGTTAGGAACAAAGAGAAACAAATCTATTCTATATCCGATAAGTATCAATACGCAATGGGAAGTTAATACCATCTTGTATCAGTAAAAACTTTGCTACTTGGTGATTATTGGAAAGTAATATTCCTAAGAAATTTCCTTTATTTTTTTTATTCTATACTTCATTTTAAACTAAACTTTTATAATCTATGCATAACATATGATATTTTGGTATTATGAAGACAATAACTCTATTATTACGTTTCCACATCAAAGTGAACCATAGTACTTAATTTTTTCTTGGATTTAATGCCTATTGGTGTTCCAAAAGTTCCCTTTCGAAGTCCTGGAGAGGAAGATGCATCTTGGGTTGACGTATAGTGCGACTTGTCAGATATATTAGGTCGTATGGGATTTTCCCGTTCTCTCTCCCGATTGAGATATCCCCCCTTTCGCCCAAGAAAGATTGATTGAATCATAAAAAATTTGGAGCGTGAAAGGCAATTAGATCCTTTTATGAGTTTTAGGGGGATTCAGATTAACATTATCAATTTAGAATAATTTATTTTTTATGGTTGGCTCGGTGGGACCAAAAAAATGAAGTACCAGGGCTCCGTTTATCAAAAACCCAATTACATTTTGGGAATATATTGCAAATTACTGGTATTATATATATTTACTTTAACTTTTAACTAACTGTTTTGATTTTAAATCAAAATAAACAATTATAGAATAAACAAACGGTATTTTAATCTTACGAATAAAGTAAAAAATATGTTGAATTTTTAATTTGACGAAAGAAAAGATAAAAAAAAATATGTGGTATTAGAAAAATTTGTCCTATATGTGCAAATAAAAATCGGGCAGATCTTTACCCGGAGTAGAGCATAAACCTAAAAGAATTCAAAAGGCCCATTCAAGAACAAGAAAATGACATCGTGATTTGGATCTCGATGAACTGATACATCAATGAAAAGGAAGTTCAATAAGTTTAGTAAATTTTATTTTTTTTAGTCTAAATTTTTAATTATAATATATTATGGATAAATTATGAGTAATTGGGAAAAGGGGCAAAAAATAAAATTTCTTGAAAAATAGAAGAGAAAATAATTATAAATTATAATATAATTTTTTTTTTTTTAACATTAAAATTGTGAAAACCTAAAAAAAAAAATAAAAAAAGAATCGAATCTATACATTGATTTTTTCACAATTTTTTTTTGAACCGTTTGCATAAAAAGGTGCATGTACGGTTTCTAAGGGATGCCATTTTATCCTAATCAATCGACTTTATCGAGAAAGATTACTTTTTTTAGGCCAAGAGGTCGATAGCGAGATCTCGAATCAACTTATTGGTCTTATGGTATATCTCAGTATCGAGGATGATACCAAAGATTTGTATTTATTTATAAATTCTCCTGGCGGCTGGGTAATACCTGGAGTAGCTATTTATGATACTATGCAATTTGTGCGACCAGATGTACATACAATATGTATGGGGTTAGCTGCTTCAATGGGATCTTTTATCCTGGTCGGAGGAGAAATTACCAAACGTTTAGCATTCCCTCACGCTTGGCGCCAATGAGTTTTTTTTTGAGAGAAAAACAAATACGATGCCTTCACCATATTAAAAATGAAGTAATAATAGCATGGCACTTTGAATTCGATATGATAAAATTTTTTCTATTTTTTATTTTCAAAACATTCGATTTTGTATCGAAAGGGTAGTATGAGATGAATAATATTCCCAATTTTTTTTTGGGAGTCCGTTTCAGCGTCACAAACCTTTTTCATATCAAAAAAGATTTTCTGTTTGAAAGAGTACAAAAAAAGACTTTTTTCCTTATTTTTCGAATCAAAAAGAAACTTTGGGATTGCTGACTTATAGACGAAATAAATATAAAGCAACGGAGCCATCGTAGTATTTCTAAACTCCTCCGAAAAGAAGGGTGGTAATTGGATCATTTACTGAAACGGGATCTGATCGATCCTCTTTTTTTCTTTCTTTCATGGACAAAAGTAAATTCCATTGTAAAGCCGTATGCAATGCTAAAAAAATGCACGTACGGTTGTTCAATTCTATCTATATATTTTAATTTAATTTTATTCTGTATTTTTTCTATTAACCCCCTCGGGCGCGAAAGAAGAACCCCCCTTAAGGTATATCATCAGGGTAATGATTCATCAACCTGCTAGCTCTTTTTACGAGGCTCAAACGGGAGAATTTATCTTGGAAGCGGAAGAACTATTGAAATTGCGCGAAACCCTCACAAGGGTTTATGTACAAAGAACGGGCAAACCCTTATGGGTTGTATCCGAAGATATGGAAAGGGATGTTTTTATGTCAGCAACAGAAGCCCAAGCTCATGGCATTGTTGATCTTGTAGCGGTCGAATAAAAAAAAGAAAAAAGTTAAACATTTTAGTTTTCCATTTTATCTTGTCACTGGATTTATCTTAAGATTCTATTAACTAGAAAAGCATTTGGTTAGGATTGATCTAAACCTGCTCATTTTGTATATAATACAGCATGCCAACTATTAAACAACTTATTAGAAACACAAGAAAACCAATCAGAAATGTCACGAAATCCCCCGCTCTTCGGGGATGTCCTCAGCGCCGAGGAACATGTACTAGGGTGTATGTGTGACTCGTTCAGATTATGAGCTGGAACAAAAGCAAATACAAAGAAAATAAAAAATTTTTCCGGTATCAATGATCCGTACGGGTGAATAGGATAAAAATGAAAAATTCAAGCGACTCTCTAAAAAAAAGCTCTATTCATCTAATTTATGGTTTTTTTTAGTGTAAATCTAAAAAAAAAATTTCCCTTTGGTAGCGTTAACGTTATCCATTTAGCGGGAAATCCTTTTTTAAGAGAAAAAATTTATACTCCCTTTAATTTGCAAGAACGGACTAACAGGGTCAGCTATCCAGCTAACCTTCAAAATAAAATACCGTTACTATATAGGTGGATCTAATTGTGAAAGATTTTTTACTGGATAATTCATGGGTAGAGCCAAAAAAAGTTTGAACTGTACAAGTTATCAATATACAAAAATGAAATAAGGGGCTCCGGTGTATAGAGAGGACCTCACTGTTTAAGAAGGAACCATAGAAACGAAGGAACCCCACTATTTCTTTTTTTTTTCTATATGAAAATAGAATTTTAAATTTCCATTTATTAATTAAAAAATTTTAATAAAATTTCTTAGTTTTTTTGTCTTGTTTCAAGACGCAATGTCGAAAAAAAAACTAAAAATAGTGGTCGGGAAGGTTATAGCAGCAAAAGCCATTGGGATTTTTTTTATACATTGGAAAAATTCGTTTTGTTATTAATAGACCAGGAGGATAGAAAAGAATAACTCAATGAAAGAAAATCAATTTGTTATTCATCAAAGTTTCATTTATTCAATGACTAGAGTTAAACGAGGATATATAGCTCGCAGACGTAGAACAAAAATTCGTTTATTTGCATCAACCTTTCGAGGGGCTCATTCAAGACTTACTCGAATCATTGCTCAACAGAAAATAAAAGCTTTAGTTTCGGCTCATAGGGATAGAGATAGGCAAAAGAGAGATTTTCGTCGTTTATGGATCACTCGGATAAACGCAGTAATTCGCGAAAGGGGGGTGTGCTATAATTATAGTATATTTATGCACGATCTATATAAGAGACAGTTGCTTCTTAATCGTAAAGTACTTGCACAAATAGCTATATTAAATAGGAACTGTCTTTATATCATTTCAAATGAGATCATACAAAAAGAAGATTGGAAAGAATGCCCCGAAATGGTTTAAATTAAATTCCCCGGAGTTTATTCTCCGGGAGTATAGAATCGAAATAAGTCTGATAAAATACACTAAATATAGATTAGATAAAAAGAAACAAAAACATTCAAAATAAAAACGATTTTTCCCAATTTTTTATCTTACATTATGATTATGATACAAAAAAATCGGGAATTTCGGGGTTTTTTAGAACCAAGACTCAATCCATGTTTGAGTTCAGATTCCTTTTTTGATTCAATTATCAATTACATTATTATAAATTAAATAAATAAAAAGCACATTTTTTATTTATTTTTGGTTCTCAAACTATAAGTTCTATTAGTTGACTCGGTTCTTTCAAATTGTTTCTCATTATTAAGAAAGGGTAATAACGATAAAATACGAGCTTGTTTTATAGCAATAGTAATTAATCGTTGTTGTTTCAAGGTTAATCTATTTACCCGCCTAGATAAAATTTTTCCTTGTTCACTAATAAATCGACTAATTAAACTCATGTTTCTATAATCAATTCGATCCCCCGGTTGGATCGGGGGCAAACGCCTCCGAAAAGATCGCTTGGATTTAATAAAAGGTCGCTTGGATTTATCCATAGTTTGTTTAAGTTATGTACCGAAAATCCTACTTCTTAATTATAATTTTTTTAGGTCCAGCCGAAATAGGATTTGGTTTATTTATTTTTCTTTTTTTTATTTATTTTTTATAATATTTATATATAAATAGAAAATAGAAAAAAATAGTAAATAATATATAATTATAATGAAAATCTTTTTGTCTTGTCCCTTTCATTGAAAGGATGATAGCCAGACGTTTTTATTTCTTTATCTCTCCATGAATGGTATGTTTGTAACAATAGGAACAGAATTTTCGTAATTCTAACCGACTTGGTGTATTGTGTCGATTCTTTTGAGTAATATATCTGGAAACGCCTCTTGATTCCTTATTAACACTCTTTCGAACACAACTATTACATTCTAAAATAACTTTAACTCGGACATCTTTCCCCTTAGCCATGACCCTCCTTTTTTTTTTTATTTTTTTCAAAAAATTTTTCTATTTTTTTCGACAAAAAAAAAAGAATTCGTTGCAATCAATAGAGTAATATATAGTAATAGTTTAAAAATTAACAATTATAGATTATAGTACGTAATCAAATTCAAAAAGTTTCTAACTAAACGTCTACTCACATTCTTTTTTTTAAGTATCTTGTATAATACTCTTATGCTAAATCCACTTTTTTTTTCCGTTCTCTACCCCTCTACCTTTTCTTCTTTAATTGCCTTTTTTTTTAAAAGGGCAATTAAAGAAGAAAAGGTAGATTTAACGTCATCAAAACTTGAGTTCAGACTCGAATGAAAAAAGGGGGTATTAGTCACAGAAAATCTATTCTATCTCTAATCCTCATTAAACCCTTACCATGTTAATAACTAGAATGAAAAAACGGGAATGTCAACGCATCTGGGAAAAAACGATTGATTTCTATTAATAGACCGGCTAAAGACCCAAACCATAGAGTACTTAGTACCGGTGCTACGGAAAGATATGTTTTTAGATCTCGCATGGAAAACTCTCCTTCTTAATTTATTTAATGTATAAAATAAAGGTAATACATATCTAATCTATGAACAGATGTATATATAGATAGTCAAGGATTACTTGGGTTTGTAAAGGAAATGCATATAATATATAATATAAAAGCTTTTATATGATATGAGAACAAAAAGAAGAAATGGCATGGCAAGATAAACAATGTCATTTTATGGTAAATTAAGGATATGGAAAACAAGACAAGGATTCTTTACAATTAGACTATTGTAACCAATTGAATTGAAATGAAAGGGATGTAGCGCAGCTTGGTAGCGCGTTTGTTTTGGGTACAAAATGTCACGGGTTCAAATCCTGTCATCCCTACCAAATTACTTTGACTCTATGAAGTAAGGAGGAATTTGTTGAAATTGGGTAAAATTAGATATAAGGAATCCCTCATTTTTTGAGGGATACTAGATCTAATCAGTATCGTATGTATACAGGATTGTAGATAGAGTTTTGGGTTACAAAAAACGACACATCTATTGTGATTAAGAAAGCGCTCTTAGTTCAGTTCGGTAGAACGCGGGTCTCCAAAACCCGATGTCGTAGGTTCAAATCCTACAGAGCGTGATTCCATTCTTGCTAGGTCGAAGTTAATTCGCGAATTAGACTGAAATAAATAACAGAAAAAAAAAAAAAGAATCTAAAACTGACCCCCTTATCTCCACTCCACAGGAAGTCAAAAAAATTAATTAATTTAATCAAAAGTCCAACTGATCACCACGTCTGTATTGTAAATATGCAGTTACAAATAATCCAGCCAAAGTTATAGGAATTAGACCTAAAACGATTCCAAATAGAAAAACTTCAATCATTTCAATTCGTTTGAAACAAAAAAAAGAAAGGTAATATCTATCCCTAAAATTTAATTGGAATTGCCTAGGAATCTCAATAAACAAAAAATGTCAATTGCCACCTCTAAAAGAATTCGACATAAAGATTTCTTGAGTTGTTCATTCAATTAATTTCAAATAAGTCGTATCTTGTTCAAACCTATAAACAGAACGGAAGTTATAGTTAAAGCCGCTAGTAAAAAACCAAAATAACTAGTTAGAGTAGGCATGAAGGAGCTAAATGGAATATGTTCTTTTTATGCATATGTTTATAAAGCACTTACCTAAGTTTCAATTTTTAAAGGTTTGAGGAAAAATAAACAAAAATTAATAGTTAAAATTTTTTTTTTAGAAGAAGCAGTTGTTTTTGATTCATCAACTATTACATTACTTTAAAGTAAGGGCGGTATAAAAAAAATGACTTATTATCTGTGACATCTACACAGCTCGTGATTTTGAATCAACAGATTTTTTGAAAAACTCTTGAATAAACTAATCTAATATTAAAAAAATAAGAACTCTGCCATAGAATTTAATTTAAAAATGTAATTTTTAATCGCTTTGATTATACCGAGAATAAAATTAAAAAATCATTTCGAGTTTGTTCTTTTTTTTTAGAACAAAAAGTTATGTTATAAAAAAAACGCTTTTAAATGAAAAAGGAACTCATTAGACTCAGCAATCGAGTTCATCGATCTAAAAAATATTTTGAATAACAAGAAAAATTTTTTCGCCCAATTGGATTCTAAGACTAGTAATTGTTATTAGCTTTGCCGTTAATACGTTTTATATTCCATATAATATTTTTTAATATTCTATATATATATATATAGTTAGGTAAAAAAGATTGGATCTAAGGAAAGAACCAGAATAAAAAAGGCCACATCACAAATGTTGATTAATAGAAAAAAAATGAATCAAAATTTGTGTTTTCTTTTGATTCACAATTAACTGATTTCTTAAACTTCAAATAGGGAATTCCCCAGAACCTCTTCTAAAAAGAAAGACGAAAAGGAGCCTTATAGATTTTGCGTCTAATTACAGTGGGAGAATTATTCCAGAATTTTTCACAAATTATTCAACTGTCAGAGTCTCACT